CCACTTGATTCAAGAACAATTACCAATTACTAAAATTCCGTTTTGATTGAAAGTAGCGAAGCTTCCTTCATTTTATTTTGCTTAGACAATAACTCAAAATCCTAAAGGGGTTGAGAGTAATGATTTTCATATATTCATAAAAATATATTTATCTATTCTCTGTATATTAAAATACTACATTACATACAGTATATATATATAAATATCATATCTGTGATTATAATATATAAATAAAAAAAAAAAGAAAATAGAATAATTATTCTATACTCTAAATAATTTAAATAATTGAATCGAGACATTTTTTCAATGCAATTTTGAACGAAACTTTCAGATAAACAAATGGTATTCAATCATTCATATAATAAATAAACATATCTACATCAACCCACACACGACCCTATATTGATTTAATTCAATTAGAAGGGTATCAAAAAATGGGTAACCTCTTCTTTTTTTTTTTGTTTGTTCAATAAGGTCATGAAAAATTTCTACTTAATTTATCTTTTATTTTACATAGAATGGATTTGCCTGGACCAATACATGATTTTCTTTTAGTTTTTTTGGGATTGGGTCTTATAGTGGGAAGTCTAGGAGTGGTATTACTTACCAATCCAATTTTTTCTGCCTTTTCGTTGGGATTGGTTCTTGTTTGTACATCCTTATTCCATATTCCATCGAACTCCCATTTTGTAGCTGCTGCACAGCTCCTTATTTATGTGGGAGCAATAAATGTATTAATTGTATTTGCCGTGATGTTTATGAATGGTTCAGAATATTACAAAGATTTCTATCTTTGGACTGTTGGAGATGGAGTCACTTCACTGGTTTGTACAAGTATTTTTTTTTCATTAATTACTACTATCCCAGATACGTCATGGTACGGTATTATTTGGACTACAAGGTCAAACCAGATTATAGAGCAGGACTTGATAAATAATGGTCAACAAATTGGGATTCATTTATCAACAGATTTTTTTCTTCCATTTGAACTTATTTCGATAATTCTTTTAGTTGCCTTGATCGGTGCAATTGCTATGGCTCGTCAGTACTAAATATTTCGAAATTTAATAATATAAAATTATATTAATTAAATTAATATAGACTTGTTCTTTTCTTCAAAATATTTTTTTTATTGTTCATGTATAAATATATAAAGATAAAGTATAAAAAAAATGAAAAAAAAAACGGAATTTTTCTATATTTATATCTATTTTCTATTACCAATACCTTTTTGCGTACTTTTTGAATTCTATTTTAGTCAATTGAATCGGTTAAATTGTTGTTCATATTGAAATGAATCGAGATTGATGAGGAGTTGTTCAATGATGCTCGAACATGTACTTGTTTTGAGTGCCTATTTATTATGCATCGGTATCTATGGATTGATTACAAGTCGAAATATGGTTCGAGCGCTTATGTGTCTTGAGCTTATACTGAATGCAGTTAATATAAATTTCGTAACATTTTCGGATTTATTTGATAATCGCCAATTAAAAGGAGACATTTTCTCGATTTTTGTTATAGCAATTGCAGCTGCTGAAGCAGCTATTGGATTAGCTATTGTTTCATCAATTCATCGTAACAGAAAATCAACTCGTATCAATCAATCGACTTTGTTGAATAAATAGGGTTTATAAAAAAAAATATAGAGTATCTGCCAATAAAAAAATGGGTATGTGCAGCATATAGTGCTATTTGATAAAATGTAATAAATCAAAGTATCTTGGCCTTCTTTCATGAGCAGATCCAGAAGTAGATTGATTCTGGTAAATCTACTAAATCATTGATTCATCTGGTGTCTACAATATATAATTCATTTACTACTTTACTAGATCGAAATTTTATGATGTTAAAAAAAAATTATAGATCCAATGTCACATTCAGTAAAGATTTATGATACATGTATAGGGTGTACTCAATGTGTACGAGCTTGCCCCACAGATGTATTAGAGATGATACCCTGGGACGGGTGTAAAGCTAAACAAATTGCTTCTGCTCCAAGAACAGAAGACTGTGTAGGTTGTAAAAGGTGTGAATCCGCTTGCCCAACCGATTTTTTGAGTGTCCGGGTTTATTTATGGCACGAGACAACTCGTAGCATGGGTCTAGGTTATTGATACGTTCGAGAAAATTCCACTTGAATCCATCATTTTTTATCTTTACCGACAAAACCCGTACTCGAGAAAAGAAATATATATAATAATCTAATTTTTCTTTTCTCGAGTACGGGTTTTCGGGTCAAAGTCAAAGTAAGTGTATCTTGTTTTTACCACGAATGATTTTCCTTGGTTAACTATAATTGTTGTTTTGCCGATATTCGCGGGTACTTTCATTTTCTTTTTCCCTCATAGAGGAAATAAGGTTATTAGGTGGTATACTATTTGTATATGCCTATTAGAACTACTTCTAATGGCCTATGTATTTTGTTATCATTTCCAATTGGATGATCCATTAATCCAATTGGAGCAAGATTATAAATGGATCAATTTTTTTGATTTTCATTGGAGACTGGGAATTGATGGGCTTTCCATAGGACCCATTTTACTCACGGGATTCATCACGACTTTAGCTACTTTAGCAGCTTGGCCAGTTACTCGAGATTCAAAATTGTTCCATTTCCTTATGTTAGCAATGTACAGCGGCCAAATAGGATTATTTTCTTCTCGAGATCTTTTACTTTTTTTTATCATGTGGGAATTAGAATTAATTCCTGTCTACCTACTTTTATCCATGTGGGGAGGGAAGAAACGTTTGTACTCAGCTACAAAGTTTATTTTGTACACCGCGGGGGGTTCCATTTTTCTCTTAATGGGAGTTCTAGGTATGGGTTTATATGGTTCCAATGAACCAACATTAAATTTTGAAACATCAGCCAATCAGCCGTATCCTGTGGCATTGGAAATACTATTCTATTTTGGATTTCTTATTGCTTATGCTATCAAATTACCGATTATACCTCTACATACATGGTTACCAGATACCCATGGGGAAGCCCATTACAGTACATGTATGCTTTTAGCTGGAATCTTATTAAAAATGGGAGCATATGGATTGGTTCGTATCAATATGGAATTATTACCCCATGCTCATTCTATATTTTCTCCCTGGTTGATGATAGTAGGTGCAATTCAAATAATCTATGCAGCTTCAGCATCTCCCGGTCAGCGTAATTTAAAAAAGAGAATTGCCTATTCCTCTGTATCTCATATGGGTTTCATAATTATAGGAATTAGTTCCATAACTGATACAGGACTCAACGGGGCCCTTTTACAAATGATCTCTCATGGATTTATCGGTGCTGCACTTTTTTTCTTGGCAGGAACGAGTTACGATAGAACACGTCTTGTTTATCTCGATGAAATGGGGGGAATAACTATCCCAATGCCAAAAATATTTACAATGTTCAGTAGCTTTTCGCTGGCTTCTCTTGCATTGCCTGGAATGAGTGGTTTTGTTGCAGAATTTGTAGTATTTTTTGGATTAATTATGAGCCAAAAATTGCTTTTAATGCCAAAAATACTAATAACTTTTGTAACGGCAATTGGAATGATATTAACTCCTATTTATTCATTATCTATGTTACGTCAGATGTTCTACGGATATAAGCAATTTAATTCTCAAAATTCTCATTTTTTAGATTCTGGGCCGCGCGAACTATTTCTTTCAATCTGTATTTTTCTACCCGTAATAGGTATTGGTATTTATCCGGATTTCGTTCTCTCACTATCAATTGACAAGGTAGAAACTATTATATCTAATTATTTTTATAGATAGTTAGTTTTTATTTTATAATAAAAAAGTTCAAAAAAAGTTAAAAAAATGAATTTACTTTAACTTAAAACTTAATAAAATAAACTTTAATTGTAATCAAATATTTTTGTAGTTTTTGAAAATCATTTGACTTGATTCAAATGATTTTCAAAAACTCGTACAAACTTTAGTTATCTATGCTTATGCTATTCCTATTATGTATTTGATATTCTATTCGTAACTGCTTTTTTTTTTCAATTAAATGTTAATGCGAATGAACCATAACTATGCAGCCCTATTCCTAATAGATTGACTCCAAAATAGCATATCCAAATTATAAAAAATCCTATAGAAGCCACAATTGCAGAATTTGAGCCTTGCAAATTTTCATTTGTTCTAGTATGTAAATAAATTGCGAATATTGTCCAAGTAATAAATGCCCAAGTTTCTTTTGGGTCCCAATTCCAGTAGGATCCCCACGCTTCATTAGCCCATACTGCTCCCGAAAGAATACCTATGGTTAAAAATAGAAAACCGAGACTAATGACACGAGAACTCCAACAATCCAATTGCTGAATTAATTGATGCCTGTGATAATTTCTAAACGAAATAAAACAATTGTTTTGTAAAACATGGCTTATTTCATTCACGTATTGAATTTTTCCAAATGAAAATGACCTAAAATGGTTGTTTTTACATTTAAAATTTTTTTTTTTATTTTTTCGAAATGTAATGGCTAGAAGAGCTACTGATAATAATGATCCGCAGAGAAGAGATGCATAGCTCAATACCATCATACTTACGTGCATCATTAACCACTGTGATTGGAGAGCAGGTACTAATATTGTGGATTGATGCATTTCAGTTAAAAGACCTGAGGTGGCAAATCCTTGAGTCAAAATAGCACTGGGTGCAGTTATTGCACTTAGAAGATTTTTTTGTTTTCTAAAAAAAGGAAGCATATGAATAATGGATAAACTCCATGAAAGGAACATTAATGATTCATATAAATTACTTAAGGGTAAATGCCCCGAATAAATCCAACGAATAACTAATAATCCTGTTATACATAAAAAAGCGGCTACCATTCCTTTTTCCGACGAATCATATAATCCTACGATTTCGTGGACTAATAAGTTAATCAAATAAATCGTCAGTACGATTGAAACAATCGACAAGGAAATGTGAGTTAATATATGTTCTAAAGTAAAAAATATCATAAAAAATCCTAAAAAGGATATCCTCCAAGAATGGAATGGAGATCTGAAATTATATTCTATCCATTATAGGAATTATAATAGTATTTATTTGACTAGTATTTCTTTTTTAGAAATATGCCGCTACTCGGACTCGAACCGAGATGCTCTAGCACTGCTTCCTAAGAGCAGCGTGTCTACCGATTTCACCATAGCGGCTTGCTCGAAATCATAATAGCCCATTCATTTTTAATCGTCGAGATTGGAGGAGTAAATTCAATGCAATATTTATTTTGCCGAAAGATTCAAAATATCCTTTAAATTACTATTTAAACGTTCAATAATCATTACCTTACTTAATTGTAGTGTGAGGTGGGGCTATTGTTGTTAGTTTTAAAACCGCACTGAATGGTTTTTCGTGTGGTTAAAGTTCTTGTAAAATTTGAGAATTGTAAGGAGGTTTAAAATGTTTGTTGGATAGGTTGAAAACTGGATTAACTATAAATTGCCAATTGCTAGGATTTAAATTGTACCCATAATTCGTGGTACTATTTATCAAACTAATTAAGTATTAGTCAAACCAATTAGTAGGCTGTAGATATACCAGTGAAAATTTGTCTTCAATATTTCTAAAACGATTTTTCATTATGGAATGCATATTGTGCTTTATGGATAGGTATCTTAATGTATTCTATAGTTAAAGTTAAGTTAAAACATAGAATATATATTCGGCATCCAGAACCCAATAAGCCTTTTAAAATGAAAAGAAAAATATAATTTTTGTGAAAAGTGAATCGATGGGGAAAATAACAATCCCCATCCCACAAAAACCCACTAACGAGAAAGAGAAAACTTTGTAAAGAGAAAAATGATATATTGTGCCTAATTTTTCGAGCCTTTGTCTAGTAGACACAAAAATGTTATCCTACAACATACGACAATAGAAAATTGCATCTCATTAAGTTTACCATATTAATGGTAATTTCTTATCTTATAAATTATCGAATTCGTTGGTTCATATCGATTAAGATTATTCCAAGACTTTTCCAAGTCTTATATAATATATTACTTGTTTGTTGTACAAAAAAGCTTTTAGAATTCCCGGTCGAAAGGGATTTTGCTAAAGAAAAAGCTTTTATTCCTGCCCAATACACTTGATTTTTCCAAAAATTTTTACGAATATGCTTTTTGGACATAGAAATACGCTTTTTTTGAATCGCCATTCAAAAATGCAGAGGTTATTCATTTTATAGTTAAATGTGGAAGACATTTATTGTTCAAAAAAATATATAATTTTTTTATTACTCAAATTTACATACAATATTTTGAAGAAAGAATTATTTATACTGACTAGTATTATATATATATAACTATATTCGAATGAAGATATTTATATATATACATGTCATGGCTATAGAAATCGAGTTGCTTTCCATTGGTAAAAAAGAATCAAAAAGAGTTTCAATTGTCTATTTTTGCCATGTTGCATTTCATCTAATTTCAAAAAAGAAATCAAAAAGTTTAAGAACCCTTACCTAATTTAAGAAAACTAGACTGTAAAACTCTTTCTATTAATTGTAATTGATCGAGGATCAAGAAAGTATATCTAATCTAATTAAAATTAGAAAAAATGAGTATCCATTAGTAAAAAATTTATTAAACGATATGTTATTTGAACCAGAAATTTTTATTATTATTTCAGCTCTGTGCAAACTGAAGTGATGAGTAACAAATCGACGAACATCAATAAAATTAATCACAAGTATAAGTTTAAGTTTAAGTTGCTTTATTGAAACAAATATAAGCGACTCACTCAGTTTCCCAACGGACTAGTTCACAACCGATTAATGATTCTGAATTCTGAATTCTGAATTCCGACTCAATTAACGAAAATAAGAAAATAATCTCCTTGTTTTTTTGTTTATCGGGTTGAGTTATTGGTGGATCATAGGATACTCGGAATCAAGTACTTTTTTTTTCATAATTTTTTTACTTGTTTTATGTATATAAACTAAATTATTGTAATAATGAAATGATTGAAAATATTATATTCTCTATGTTCATATATCTTAATCTTTAATTAAAAAAAAAAAGAATAACCAGACTTAATCGTTTTTATTTGACTATTTGGAAATCATCAGAATTCTTAATTCTATTTCTATATTAATTCTATTTCTATTAAAGTCTTTTCATATCTTTATTTTTTTTTGCTCCGTTCTAAATATAAAAGAGTTGGTGAATCGGAAACAATTTAACAATAAAAAAAGGTTTATTTTTTATGGAATATACGTATCAATATGCGTGGATCATACCTTTCGTCCCCCTTCCGGTTCCTATAGCAATAGGGGTAGGCCTTTTTCTTTTCCCGGCGGCAACAAAAAATATTCGTCGTATATGGGCTTTTCTTAGTGTTTTATTACTAAGTATCGTTATGATTTTTTCCGCCAATCTGTCTATTCAGCAAATAAATGGCAGTCCATCCTACCAATATGTATGGTCTTGGACCTTAAATAATGATTTTTCTTTAGATTTAGGCCACTTAATAGATCCGCTTACTTCCATTATGTTAATATTAATAACTACTGTTGGAATAATGGTTCTTATTTATAGTGACAATTATATGTCTCATGATCAAGGCTATTTGACATTTTTTGCTTATATTAGTTTTTTTAACGCTTCGATGCTGGGATTAGTTACTAGTTCAAATTTGATACAAATTTATATTTTTTGGGAATTAGTTGGAATGTGTTCGTATCTATTAATAGGTTTTTGGTTCACACGACCCCTTGCCGCAACTGCTTGTCAAAAAGCGTTTGTAACTAATCGTGTAGGGGATTTTTTTTTATTTTTAGGAATCTTAGGTCTTTATTGGATAACAGGGAGTTTTGAATTTCGGGATTTATTTGAAATAGCCAATAATTTGATTGATAATAATGGGGACAATTCTTTATTTCTTACTTTGTGTGCTTCCCTATTATTTGTAGGTTCGGTTGCCAAGTCTGCGCAATTCCCTCTTCATGTATGGTTACCCGATGCTATGGAAGGCCCTACTCCTATTTCGGCTCTTATACATGCTGCTACTATGGTAGCAGCAGGAATTTTTCTTGTAGCTCGACTTTTTCCTCTTTTTACAGTCATACCTTACATACTGAATATAATTTCTTTGGTAGGTATAATAACAATACTATTAGGAGCTACTTTAGCTCTTGCTCAAAGAGACATTAAAAGAAGTCTAGCCTATTCTACAATGTCGCAATTGGGCTATATTATGTTAGCTTTAGGTATGGGATCTTATCGAACTGCTTTATTTCATTTGATCACTCATGCCTATTCGAAAGCATTATTGTTTTTAGGATCTGGCTCCATTATTCATTCAATGGAAACTATTGTTGGGTATTCCCCAGATAAAAGCCAGAATATGGTTCTTATGGGTGGTTTAAAAAAATATGTCCCAATTACAAAAATTTCATTTTTTTTAGGCACGCTTTCTCTTTGTGGTATTCCACCTCTTGCTTGTTTTTGGTCCAAAGATGAAATTCTTAATGATAGTTGGTTGTATTCACCCATTTTTGCAATAATAGCTTGTTTCACAGCAGGATTAACTGCATTTTATATGTTTCGGATGTATTTACTTACTTTTGAAGGTCATTTAAATAGTAATTGTAAAAATTACAGCGGCAAAAAAAATAATGTGTTCCATTCAATATCTATCTGGGGAAAAAAAGGACAAAAAGTAAAAAAAAATAATTTGATTTTATCAACAATGAATCATAATCAAAGAATTTCTGTTTTTTCGAAAAAAGTATATCCTATTGTTGGTAATGTAGAAACCAATATGGTGGGGCCTCTTATTACTATAAAAAATTTTTCCAATAAAAAAATTTCCACATATCCTTATGAATCGGACAATACTATGTTATTACCACTTCTTATATTGGTCTTAGTTACTTTGTTCGTTGGATCCATAGGAATTCCTTTTGGTCAAGGAATAATTCATTTAGATATATTATCCAGATGGTTAACTCCATCAATAAACTTTTTACATTCCAATTATGATTTTGATTGGGATGAATTTGTGATAAATGCTATTTTTTCAGTCAGTATAGCATATTTCGGAATATTTATAGCGTTTCTTTTCTATGGGCCTGCTTATTCCAATTTTAATAATTTGAACTTCATAAATTTATCTGTTCAAATGGGTCCTAGGAGAATTATTTGGGACAAAATACTCAATTTTATATATAATTGGTCATATAATCGTGGTTACATAGACGCTATTTATACAAAAACCTTAACTACAGGTATAAGAGGGCTGGCAGAACTAAGTTATTTTTTTGATAAACAAGTAATTGATGGAATTACGAATGCTGTTGCTATTCTAAATTTATTTGTAGCAGAAATTATCAAATATGTAGGCGGAGGACGAATCTCTTCTTATCTCTTCTTTTACTTATTTTATGTATTTATTTTTATAGTAATTTACTGTATTTTTAATTTACAATTTTAAATCAAAAGTGTTTTTTATTTTTTCTTCAAATTCTCGGTAATCAGTAGTAAGGGCAGTAGGAAGAGCGATATCATGAAGTTTGTTTATCCAAAGAGTTTCGATAGAATCTTCTATCGAGTTTATTAAATACTCGTTCATGTTTGAACCTGAATACAATTCTTTGATTGTTCCACGATGGGGTCCATTCAAAAGAGGATCATATATTTTAGGTAAGCATTCTTGTTCAGTCTCATCATTGCACAATCTAGTTCTTTTTTCGAGTACATCCATAGCAAGAGACCCCTTGTCTAGAGCTTCAATTCGATTGATAAGTTCGTTGATGAGGTTGTTTCGTTTTTGTTCATTGGTATAAAACCAATGATTATACAGTTCTGCTGGGGATAGCTTTTCTGTCGTGCACAAAAGCATCTTCTGTTGTATCATTTCAAAAAACGTTGACAAACTGGGCGGATATGTAAAAGATATTCTTTGTTTTCCATCACTTGGGCATGTATAAAAAAAATGTTGTGACATTTCAGTTCTTACGGCGTTTTCAAATAGATCATTT